ATCTTTTGATTGTTTCTTGCTTTATAAATGATCCGTTTTATTTTACTGATGAGGACAATAAACTATAACAAATTCAATATATATATAATTGATTCTCTTTATATTCTATTCTCTATAGAGATAGAGATATAGAATATAAAAGAGATATAGAATATAAAGAGAATTATAGAAAATATATAATATTTAGAATAAAAAAACGAAAATAATAAACAGAGTGTTCTTATTCAAAACGCCCTGTGATCTTCAACCAATTCTGTGCTTCAATATAATTACCAGGGGTAAGGGCTATAGCTTGTTTCCAATATTCAGCGGCTTGATCAAACCAAGATTCCGCAATTTCAGAATCTCCCTGTCGAATGGCCTGTTCTCCGCGGTCGGAATAGGTGAGTAAATTCCTTCCCTTAGAACCGTACTTGAGAGTTTCCTGACTCATACGGCTCAACAGTCAATTCCTTTTATCTTCCATTTTTTTCTGGAGTTAAGAACAAGAAAAGAGGTTAATTACATGAGTTTCAAACTTGAATTTGGATTAAGAATTTAATCTTTTGTTTTTAGTTTTATCTTTTTTCCTACCTTCCGAAGAATAAAGCATCGACATTAACACAAATGCTCGTTCTTATTGAAATTTTCTGAAAGGTAACTATCTCGATTTCATATATCATATATGAAAGTATATGATATATCAATTTCTATAGAATCTTTGAGAAAGACTTTTCTTCATAAGAAAAGACTTACTATCTTTGGGATCTGATACTACACCGCTGCTCACAACCTTAGGGGATCAACTTTATTACATAAGTAGATTCCTAATCTATCATCATATAAGTAAGCAGTTCTTGTTGTATCGGACAAAAACCTTGTTAATTGATCTTTACGGTGCTTCCTCTATCAATTAGATCTTTTATCCATAGAAAAACTAGGCATATATATTCTATTTCTTCATATTTTGACTTCTATGAAGTTTCTTTCTTTGCTACAGCTCATAAAAATCGTTGTTTCGAACGATCTATAACGATCTATATATGTAGAAAGCCTATTTTTTTATTAGTATTAGTGGAGTTGTTCGTTCTTTTCTTTTTTTCTATAGTGGAGATAGTCGCACGTAATGACAGATCACGGCCATATTGTTAAAAGCTTGAGGTAAGAAAGGGTTTCGTTCGAGTGCCCTAAAATAGTATTCCAAAGCTTTTGTATGTTCTCCGTTACTTGTGTGTATAAGGCCTATGTTATAAAGTATATAACTTCGATCATAGGGATCAATTTCCAGTCGCATAGCCTCATAATAATTCTGTAAAGCTTCCGCATAATTTCCTTCAGATTGAGCCGACATCCGTTACGGTCGTCATTCGGTTCAAAGAATCTCCGTTCCAGAACCGTACGTGAGATTTTCATCTCATACGGCTCCTCCTTTATGTGTATAATAATAATAATGATAAACATCCATGGAATCAAATCCAAAAAGATTGCAATATTCTCATTATCAACTTAGCGGGACTAGTATTTTTACACGAAATCTCTAGCCAACCTTCCTGTAAAGGATCTTTTATTAACATCAAGTATTTTATTACTGGATAAATAGTCACGTCACTTCAACAATTTCTTTGTCCTCAACGCTGCTAAATTTCCCGGAATTAGTCACTTCAACAGTCTTCGATGGTTATATGGGTATCCAAAATACGAACGAGATGGATGTTTATTGTCCCAACCATTCCAGTTAGTCCCGATCCCGATAAGAAAGGAAGGAATTATTTTTTTTTTACAAAGTTTTCTAGTGTTGTTGATTCCTAAGCGTAGTGCTTCTTCCCCCATGCCGCCTATTGGTACTAGTGGAGTAGGATTAACCTAACCCCATAGGTATAGGTATAACCTTTCGCTTAATACTATAAACCTAAAATTGAAGCATATGAGGCTGCATTAATCGGAAATACACGACAGAAGGGATTAATTGTTTTATTTCCAAACTTCACCTTCAGCAAGCGTAGGTTTTTTTTTCAAAATTTTTTTCTTTCTCTCCGAAGAATGTATCTTTCTCCTAAGACTGAGATCGGTAAAAATAAAAAATAATCAAATCGCACCATCTCTGTAATAAGTGAATGCCTCTTTTTCTCCAGAAGTTGTCGGAATTATTCGTAATAAGATATTGGCTACAATGGTAAAGGTCTTATCAATAAAATTTCCATTTATCCGAGATCTAGTCATAGGTAGCAATCCATTCTAAAATTTCATTTTTTATCGCGTGATAAAAAAATCCCCCAAACAAAGGAATTGTACAATACAGTACGAAATAACGTAAAAATGGACTTATTAATCAAATAATTTTATCCTACGGCAGGCCTCGAAGTAAGTTTGTTTTGTTAGTTTCAATTGATTATGTGCACCTACGCAAATGGAATATGTATGCCTCACTATTCACTCGGTTTAGGGGCATAATCATTATGTAGGAGAGATGGCCGAGTGGTTCAAGGCGTAGCACTGGAACTGCTATGTAGGCTTTTTGTTT